TCAATTTCGAAATGAATTGTCTTTTTTTAATTGAGATTCCCAATAAACAATAAGAATAAGACTTATTGGAATAGAATTAGGTACTAGGTTTCATGTGAATTGCGAAATACCTCTTTTGTTGCAACACCTCTCCTTTGGACTAAAAGGGGGAAGGAAGAAAGGAAGTGAGTAACACTAATTCCTCATCCTCAAATCAGTCCTTCCCGCAGGTTAGTTTCTCAACGAATAAGTAATTGTGTGGGAACGATATTTTGATATAATGTGAAAAAGCAACCTGCAAGTCCAATACGCGAAAAGAAATATGTATTTCCCCTATTTCTTTTTCTTTTCTCGGATTAAACAAAAGGATTCGCAAATAAAAGCGCCAATGCTACAACCAATCCATAAATTGTTAAAGCTTCCATAAAGGCCAAACTAAGCAATAAAGTACCTCGTATTTTTCCCTCTGCCTCGGGCTGTCTCGCAATACCCTCTACAGCTTGGCCCGCAGCAGTACCTTGACCAATTCCAGGCCCAATAGAAGCAAGTCCTACAGCCAATCCAGCAGCAATAACGGAAGCGGCAGAAATCAGTGGATTCATGATAAGTTCCTCACACAAAAAAAAAAAGAAATGGTTAATGATACAATCAACCAATGAATTATGACTTAATTATTCTATTGCTAATATTCATCTAGTCAAAATAACTAAAAACTCCAAATTGAAATAGAAATAAGAATATTATTGAATCATTAGATCATTAGAAAGACTTCATCTTTTTTATTTCCTATTTGTAGAGTCTTTCCGAATCAATCCAACTTGAGTTTTTTCATTTCCTTTTCTAATCATTCTTCGATCTTTTTCTTTATTTTCTCTGTTTATTCATTCAATTTACAGTCATAAACGAAACGGAAGGGCTTCGACTGGCATATCATACCTATCTTAATTTAGACAAGTAGGGCTAATGAAATATAAATATTAGTTCATATATAACTTGTCAATATCCAATATCAAATATACATATCTTTCTTCCATAACGTAAACTGCCCATTCTATCTTAAATTCAATCGGATTTTCGAATCATTCTTCGAAACATCTAATCTACAAGAGTTAACTTATAGCCATTGGATTACACATCATACCTGGCGCGACCCCTCTCTACTAACCAACTCCCCTTTAGTTGAAACTTCTCGAAGATCGTTTTTCTATTATCGTAGACTCTATTTGTATATTTAGAAAATAGAAAGAGATTATCCTGATAGAATAGAGTATCTTGAGCCACACATATATTGCCTTGATCTAAGCTAAAAAAAAAGGACTCTTTCTAAGACTAATCAATGATGGCCCTCCATGGATTCGCCTATATAAGCTGCGGCTAAAGTTGCAAAAATAAGAGCCTGAATACCGCTTGTAAATAATCCGAGGAACATGACAGGTATAGGAACCACTAAAGGTACTAAAGAAACAAGAACAAGAACGACTAGTTCATCCGCTAATATATTTCCGAAAAGTCGAAAACTAAGTGATAGAGGTTTTGTGAAATCTTCTAAGATGTTAATGGGTAAAAGAATTGGAGTTGGTTGAATGTATTTACCAAAATAACCTAATCCTTTTTTTGTAAGACCCGCATAGAAATAGGCTACCGACGTTAGTAAAGCTAAAGCAACAGTAGTATTTATATCATTCGTGGGTGCGGCTAACTCCCCGTGAGGTAACTGTATGATTTTCCAAGGTAAAAGAGCCCCTGACCAATTAGAAACAAAAATAAATAGAAACATAGTCCCAATAAAGGGAACCCAGGGGCGATATTCTTCTCCAATTTGAGTTTTGCTCACGTCTCGAATGAATTCAAGGACATATTCAAAGAAATTCTGACCGCCAGTCGGAATGGTTTGTGGATTCCGAACAGCTATAGCAGCTGAACCTAATAAGATAGCAATTACAACCCAAGAAGTAATAAGTACCTGGCCATGGATTTGGAACCCCCCTATTTGCCAATAGAAATGTTGGCCTACTTCCACACCGGATATATCGTATAACCCCTTTAGCGTGTTGATTGAGTATGATAGAACATTCATATTGTCCTCTGACTGAAATATCACTTTAAAAGAAATTATTTTGATTCAACCATCTATTATCTATTTCTCGACTTGTCTACTTGAATTTTATATTTAGGATACCGATTAATCACATAAAATCCCCAGTCGTTTTTATATATTTTTTGAGATTCAGGAATAGTAACCGATTCTATTATCGAGTTTACGAAGTCAATTTTTGATTTTATCTTGAATCAAGGATTTCTTATATAAGCGGCCCTCACAAATTGCAAATACTAATTTGGTAAGAATTAATCGGATTGAAGCTATAGAATCATCGTTCGCCGGAATCGAAATATCTGCGAGATCCGGATCACAATTTGTATCGATTAAACAAATCGTTGGAATTCCCAAAGTAATACATTCTCGAAGGGCCTTATATTCTTCTTGTTGATCAACGATGATTACAATATCAGGTAACTCTGTCATATATTTAATCCCACCCAGATATCTTTGCAAGTGAGATAATTGTCTCTTCAACATGGCTGCATCTCTCTTCGGAAGACGGGCGAGTCTCCCCGTCTTTTGTTCCACTCTCAAGTCCCTGAATTTTTGAAGTTTCCTTTTTGTAGTGGACCAATTCGTTAACATACCTCCAAGCCACTTTTTATTAACATAATGGGATCGAGCCCTTATTGCAGCCCGTGCTACTGAATCAGCTACTTTCCATTTTGTCCCAACAATTAAAAATTGTTTTCCTCTGCTTGCTGCATCAAAAACTAAATCACAGACCTCTGATAAAAAACGAGCAGTTCTAGTAAGATTTATAATATGAATGCCCTTCCGTTTTGCAGAGATATAAGGTGCCATTCTAGGATTCCATTTCCGAATCCCGTGACCCAAATGAACTCCCGCCTCCATCATCTCTTCCAAATTGATGTTCCAATATCTTCTTGTCATTTCTCCCCACACTTTCCCTTTTTTTATTTAATAAAGAGACGAGGTATCCTGAAATAAGTAATTGTTCCAACGGAACCTTCTTTTCTAAGGCGGATTGGCCATTGATACACAACCCAAACCACTAATTTCTTTCTATTTGTTATTATTTGAATTTCTTTATTTTATTACTAAATTAAAAAACCATAACAAATACAGAGAAGATAAAAAGGATGAATCTCTTGTATTAAATCCCAGAAATCATTGTTGTTTTGGTCTATCGTGGAAATTCTTTGAAAGACAAGAATCAAATAATTCTCTATGGTAAAACAAAATATCTCTCATTTCTCCCTCGAATAGATTCTTTTTTTTTGTTTTCAAGGAAATGTTCTTTTGTTGATTTGAACGGTGTACGAATCCCTTGAATCCGGTACCGGCAGGTATCATCCCCCCCAGAACAACGTTTTCTTTTAGTCCTTTCAACCAATCGATCCGGCCCCGGAGAGCTGCTTTTGCTAAAACTCGAGCAGTTTCTTGAAAACTCGCTTCGGATATAAAACTTTGAGTATTTAGAGATGCTCTCGTTATTCCCAATAAGATAGCTCGATAGCAGATCGCTTCTTCCAAAGCGCGCCCCGTTCGTTCCGCCCGCAACAACCCAATTAGTTCTCCGGGCAAAAAAACATTAGACATTCCATCTTCTGAAACCAAGACTTTTGATGTTATTTGACGTACAATAAGTTCTATATGCCTATTATGGATCTGCACCCCCTGGGATCGATAAACCCTTTGGATCTTATTAACCAAAGAAATACGACTTTGCGCCATAGTTAGCTCAGCTCCAATCAAGAATCCCCAAGAATTCCCTAGAATTCTTGTTATATGTTCGTTCCAACCATCAATCCTACTTTCTAGATTCATGGATATTGAATCAATCGAACGAGCTTCTAAGACTTGTTCCACTTTTGGAAGACCTTGTGTTATATCACTAGACCTCGATTTTTCATATATAAATGTAACTAATATATCCCCTCCATAAATGATTTCCCCATAATGCCTTTGAACTCTTGTTCCTGGGGTGGCCAAATAAGGCTTAGCCGATCTTATTACTACAGAGTCAAATTGAACAATTAGAACTTGACCCGATTTTAAGTGCGGTTGGTGTTTGGCTATGCATGCATTTTCGCAAAGAAATTGTCCAAGACAAATTTTTGTGGATGTCTCTTCACAAAAATTGTAATGAAGAAAATACCAATTCAATTTTAATGGATTCAAAATGATGTTACTGCATGGATCGGGATTATAAATTCTCCCATTTTCATCCATTAAATAATATTTAAAATTAAGTACTTGAAAGGTTTGTTTTAAATTGTCAAGTTGTAAATAATTAGTTACCAAGGTCTGATTATGAGTTATTAAATAGTAAAATGAAAAAAAATTCGCAAATTGAAGGGCTGTTCCTAAGGGGCCCAATGAATTCCTAATTGGAATTAGGTGATCTTTTTTAATTGATTCTTTGTGATATTTTACACCGTTGAATGTGAATGGACCTATTCGAAAACAATTGGATGATGACAAAATTAGAAAAGGTTGACATTCCTTATTTTTACCCGACAACGTACGAACAGTTCCTTGATTTTGGTTAAATGATTTTTGAAGTTTTGTCTTTGAAAAAATGGAATAAAATGGATTCATATTGGTATGATATGGTCCATCATCATTAAAAAATAAGGGATCATTCCTTTTCCCCATATACGAAAAAGCGAATTTTGCTAAATCGATCCTTATAAAATCTCGAATCATACCATTTGTTCTTACTTCAACAAGGGAAGCCCCGGCCTCTTCGATAGAAGAACTTTTTTTGTCTTGGTTCCAATTCAATACTAAACAAGTACGAACTAATTGAATGTTTGTGTCAGAAATTTCCCGAGTGGCTTTGCCATTTCCATAAAAGATATAATTGACAACTTGAAGTCGCACATTATCCCTTTCCTGCAACAGATCCTGAGGGAAAAGTGTTGCTAAATTTATACCATCCGTTATTTCATAT